AATAAATAAATCAATCAAATTACGAGAAGCTTCGTAAAGTGCTTCTTTAGGAGTTAAACTTCCATCCGTCCATATTTCGAGAAAAAGTATTTCTTGTTTTTCATTTCCAAAAGAATGAATACTATAATTCGCATTTCGAACAGGCATGGATACAGCATCTATAGGAAAACCTCCATCTTGATAGTCTTTCGCGGTTTTCATACGATATCCCCGACTCCTCTCGATTTGTAATTCAATACGCAAATCAATTGGTTTCGTCAGGCTAGCTATATGCTGTGCAGTATCAACTATTTCCACAGAAGTTGGTAAGATGATATCTTGAGCAGTTACGATTTCAGGACCCCTGGCGCAAATGGATGCGTTGCGAGTTCCATACAGATCACTTCTCAATACAATTTCTTTCAAATTCATTAAAATTTCATATACTGATTCTTCAACACCAAATATCATAGAATATTCGTGTGGTGCGTTTTCAAATTTTGCACGCGTGATACACGTTCCTTCTACTTCCCCAAGCAAAGCTCTTCGCATCGCGATACCTATCGTATCTGCTTGGCCTTTCATAAGTGGAGACAAAATGAAACGGCTATAATAAAGTCGCTTACTGTCGATTCTTGATTCAATACACTTCCAACGGGGTGTCCTAGTGGATACTTCGAATTTTTCTCGAGTCATTTCTTTTTAATAAAAAAAAAAAAAAGTTCTATGATAGATAAAGAAAGTGTAAGTAATATTTTCATTTTTTTTTTTTTTTTTTTTTTTTTTTTTTCAGCTCTATATACTTGAAATCTGCTCAATTATTATTTCTACACACGTCTTTTTTTAGGAGGCCTACATCCATTATATGGAATAGGGGTTACGTCATGTATGGAACTTACTAGTATACCACTTTTACGAATAGTTCGTAATACTGCATCTCTTCCGATACCAGCACCCTTTATCCTGACTTCTGCTCGTTTCATACCCTGATCCACTACTGTACGAATAGCGTTTCCTGCTGTGGTTTGGGCAGCAAATGGTGTCCCTTTTCTTGGTCCTCTGAATCTACAAGTACCAGCGGAGGACCAAGAAACCACCCGACCTAGCATATCTGTAACAGTAACAATAGTATTGTTGAAACCCGCTTGAACATGAATAATTCCCTTTGGTATTCTACGTCCACTCTTACGTGAACCAATACGCCCCCACCTACGCGAACCAATTCTTGGTCTAGTTTTTGTCATATTTTATCATCTCATAAATAGGAGTCAAAGATATACGGATATATCCATTTCATATCAAAACGGATCCTTTATTTGTCCATCGGGTCCTTTAGAAAATCCCTTTTTATTTTTAGAGAGACTACTTTTGTCTCTGTTTATGTCTTGGATTGAAACAAATTACTACAATTCGTCTCCTCCTACGGAGCAGTCGACATTTTTCACAAATTTTACGAACCGAGGCCCTTATCTTCATATTTTTTATTCCTTACCTTAATTCCGAATCTACTCCTTGTAAGAAAATAAATCTCTTGAAATTTTGAACCTCGAATTGTATTTCCACGAAGGAATGTTTAAAAAGTCACCCACACCTAATTGTTGTTCGAATCTTTATCTTTATCTTTCTTGGGAAGTCTATAAACTATACGTCCTCTGGTTGAATCATAGGGACCCACCTCAATTAGAACTCTATCTCCTGGTAGTATCCGTATAAAATTTCGTCGGATCTTCCCCGAAATATAACCGAGAATCAGATCCTCATTATCTAAACGAACCCGAAACATACCATTTGAAAGCGATTCAGTAATTAAACCCTCATAAATCGATTTTTTTTCTTTCTCTTTCATTTTGAGTAACCTCCTTGAACCAGAAACTAATAAAATAAAGGTAAGGACGGGTGATATTAAACAACCTATCCTTCCTCTCTTTTTTCATAAATAGACGAAGTTGCAGATCCAATTCGGATACCAGAGGGATCACCATATATAACACAAAACCTCCCCTCCAATTCCTTCTAGTCTAGCTTCTCGATCTGTCATTATACCTCGAGAAGTCGAAAGAATTACAATTCCCATTCCACCGAAAATTCTAGGAATTCGTTGATAGTTGGAATAGATTCGTAGACCGGGTCGGCTGATACGCTTGAAAATCTTTCTATATGTTCCTTTCCTATTTCTTCTATGTCGCAGGGTTGAAACCAAGAAAGATTTGTTGTTTTCCCGATGTTTTCTAACGTTTTCAAGAAAACCCTCTCGTAGAAGTATTTTCACAATGCTTTCGGTGATCTTAGTGGATGCTATTCGAACCGTTCCTTTTTTATCCGTGTCGGCATTTCTTAGAAAAGTTAATATATCGGCAATAGTATCCCTATTCATGTCGAACTAGAATTATTGGTGCCTCCTCGTTTTGATATAATCAACATGTTCTGTTTTTTTTTTTTTATGTCAATTTTACATTATTTATTTACGAATTGTTAAAAGTATATGCCTAAAACACAATCTACTGGTTGATCTATTTCAGATAACCGACTATATCATAGTCCCACCCACTAGTATTTAGAATACTTCAGGAGCTAATGAGACTATTTTAGTAAAATTCAACTGTCTCAATTCTTGAGCGATTGCTCCAAAAACTCGAGTTCCTTTTGGATTTCCTTCTTTATTAATGACAACTGCTGCATTGTCATCATATCGTATTATCATACCGTCGTCACGTCGGAGTTCTTTACGGGTACGTACGATTACAGCTCTGATCACTTCTGATCTTTCGAGAGGCATATGGGGCACTGCCTCTTTGATTACAGCAACAATAACGTCACCAATACGAGCATATCGGCGATTACTAGCTCCTATGATTCGAATACACATCAATTCTCGAGCCCCGCTGTTGTCCGCTACATTCAAATGGGTTTGAGGTTGAATCATATCATTTTTTTTTTTTTTTTTGAATTGAATCTCTTCCCAAAGTCGAAGGAAAAAAGAAAGAAATATTGTCTGTCCAAAAATAGAAATAAGGAAATCTAAATCTGCGATTGTCTTTTTCATCACAAATATCCGGTTCCACACCCCTATCTTGCAATAATGAATTGCGTTCGTATAGGCATTTTGTATGCAGCTATTGAAATAGCTGCTCTGGCTACCGTTTCGGATACTCCACCCATTTCATAAAGTATTCGACCCGGTTTAACAACAGATACCCAGTATTTGGGGGCTCCTTTCCCCGAACCCATACGTGTTTCCGTAGGTTTTACAGTCACGGGTTTGTCGGGAAATATACGTACCCATATTTTTCCACCACGGCGCGCATATCGTGTTATTGCTCGTCTCCCAGCTTCTATTTGTCTAGATGTGATCCAAGCGGGTTCAAGTGCCTGAAGAGCATATTTCCCGAAACAAATATGATTGCCTCGATAAGATATTCCCTTCATTCTTCCTCTATGTTGTTTACGGAATCTGGTTCTTTTGGGGTTATAGTTGATGGTTGTTTCTCAATCCCATCTCTACTGCAGAACCGGACATGAGAGTTTCTTCTCATCCAGCTCCTCGCGAATGAAATGATTCAACAATATTACAGATACACGTGTATTTTTTGAAAAAAAAAAAAAAAAAAAAAATACATTAAATCGTGGGATTTATTGATATTGAATCTGTTACATAGGAATCTGTATATCTTGTATACTTGATGTATACGGACATATAGATCTTTCTATATTTTTCTTCTATCCATTTGTATATATATAAATGCCTTTCTTTTTTTTTTTTTGTTTATAACGACCTTACCGAATCGGCTAATAATTTGCAATTCAATAGGGATTTCGCGGGCGAATATTTACTCTTTTCATATTTGCTTCATTTGTAGGGTTAACCCATCGCCTCTCATAATAAATCAATGGGTTCCCGGTTGGTTCCGCCATCCCACCCAATGATTCGTTGGGATTCCGTTTTCAATAGAATCTTCTGCAGTCATAGGTTCCGTCGTTCCCATAGCTTCTCGATTAATGGCTAGGCCTGAACTCTGCAATGGAGCTCCACAATTCCAATTCGTTCCCAAGTCAATTTCCTCAGTCTCTATTGACTCGAAGCTCTTTATTATTTGTATTTTTTTCTATGAATTGTTTAATTATGGAAAAATCCGTATTAATGCTTTATCACACTGCCTTTTACTAATATTTTATTAGTATGAGATTTTTTATAATAGACCATACATACATATTGGAATTCTATATCATTTAGATTTTCCTTCTCTCTTTCTCTCATCCTTCCATTTACCCACATCCCTCTATTTTCACTTCACAACCCATAATGAATGAGATTTTTCATTTATGAAAAAAAGATTTCAGTTGCTACAACTATATGATTGATACATCATATAGTAACTGGTTCCTTGGATATCGATAATACGAAGCAATGAGCTGGTTATAAGTTCTATAGTTATTAGTTAGGGTCCAGTCCTTTTTTTGGATTCCCAACTCTAAAGAAAAACCAACGAGTCACACACTAAGCATAGCAATTCTACCAAAAGTTCAATCAAATTTTTTATTCAACCCTATATAATTATAATTGCTCACTTTTCATTGAAGGTAAAAAGAATAGTTTGCCCTTTTTTGTTCTATCACTGAATAGAATGGCAAGGAAAGTCCCATCATTGCTTGTCTACAAATATCCAAATTTTTATTCCTAATACTCCATAGATAGTTCGAACTGTATAGGAACAATGATCAATTTTAGCTCGGATGGTTTGTAGGGGTACCCTACCTTCTCTGATCCATTCGACACGTGCAATTTCTTTTCCGTCGATACGCCCTGCTATTTGCACTTGAATTCCTTTTGTATCTGCTTTTTTAGTTAATTCAATAGCTTTTTTCATTGCCTTTCGAAAGGAAACTCTATTCTTTAATTGTAGAGCTATATATTCTGCAAGAAAATTAGGTTGTCTATAAGGTTTTGTAACTTTTGTGATAGCAATGTTAAGTTTCCAGTTCACAGAATTCAATCCTTTTTGCACATTGATCTGTAATTCTTT